TCTTTTTTTTTGTCTCATATCATATAACATATAATACATATAATAATAAACTTATATACATATGAAAAAAAATAGGAAATCCGCCTTAAATTTCGTGAATGCCCGGACGGAAAGAGACGTATTTTGTTCTTTTAAGAAAAGAAGAGGAAAATCTTATCTATCAAATTATTGTACATTTCTCAATTTGAATTAAGAATTACGCGTACAAAACAAATGCGAGTGTCCTTTAATTTAACTATATATATACATCTGATCATATATGTATTGCCGTTATGTATTACAATAAAGAATACAGAAGGAGAATTTTTTATGCGAGATCTAAAAACATATCTATCCGTAGCACCAGTAATAAGTACTCTATGGTTCGGGTCTTTAGCAGGTCTATTGATAGAGATCAATCGTTTTTTCCCGGATGCTTTGACATTCCCTTTTTTTTCATTCTAGTTATTAACACGGGGGGGGGGGGGTGAAGAAAATTAGAGACACAATTAAATATCTCTGACTACTACCCCCTTTTTTCTAATTTTTTCTAATTCGAATAAGTTAGAAAAGAGAAAGAATAAAAGTGGCTTCAACCTCAGCCAAACACAGAACTGGGTTCAAGCTTTAAGTAAATTAAAAAGTAAATTTACTTTAATTAAATCTTTAATTAAATTAAGAGAACAGAAGTGGAAATGCGGTTAGGGCAACAGTATCATACAAGAAGTTGAAATAAAATAAAAAGACTGTACTTCTATTCTTTATAATGTAAATAGAATTTTTAATCATTGTATTACTTATTTTTACTTTTACTATATTGGTTGCAACAAAATCTTTCATAATTTGATTTCAAGTTAGTAACTTGTATTTTTTCCTTCTTTTCTTCTTCGTTTCGGATAGGAAAATAGAAGAGTTAAGTGAATAAAAACCAAAAGGAGGTTCATGGCCAATGGTAAAGACGTCCGAATAAGGGTTATTTTAGAATGTACTAGTTGTGTTCGAAAGAGTGTTAATAAGAAATCAATAGGCATTTCTAGATATATTACTCAAAAGAATCGACACAATAAGCCTAGTCGATTGGAGTTGAAAAAATTCTGTCCCTATTGTTACAAACATACAATTCACGGGGAGATAAAGAAATAGATGGAATCGATCAACTGCGTGTGACTTTTACAAGGAAGATGAAAAATGACATATTGACATATCATATATTAGCATATCATATGTTAATATATATATTTAAATAGAAATAAGCAAAATCCTATTTCTTAATTCGAAATCATTAGCATTTTTGATCCGATCAAAGGAAATAGGATTCTCGAAAAAAAAAGGAATAAAATAAACAAGCCATGGATAAATCCAAGCGACTTTTTCTTAAGCCCAAGCGATCTCTTCGTAGGCGTCTGCCCCCGATTGGATCGGGGGATCGAATTGATTATAGAAACATGAGTTTAATTAGTCGATTTATTAGTGAACAAGGAAAAATATTATCTAGACGGGTGAATAGATTGACTTTAAAACAACAACGATTAATTACTATTGCTATAAAACAAGCTCGTATTTTATCTTCATTACCCTTTCTTAATAATGAAAGACAATTTGAAAAAAACGAGTTGGTCGCTAGAACTACGGGTCTTAGAACCAGAAAAAAATAGGCTTACTCTTCAATTGAATCAAAATTTCAATCCGAACTCAAACGTCGGTTGATTTTTTGTTCGATAAAAATCCAGGAATCCGGATTTGATTGTCGTGTCGTAAAAAAAAAGAATTGGGGAAAAGTAAAAAAATAAATATTTTTTTATTGAATGTTTTTGTTCAGTTTGACTACTTGATCATATTATGTATTATGATCATATTTTATTATACTTATTTCTATTCTACCTTCCCGGAATTTATTTTCCAAGCAATTCCATGTCAAAGTCAAACATTCCGAAGGATTCTTTCCAATCTCCTTATTTTATCATGTCATTGGAAATCAGATAAAGGCAATTCCTATTTAATATAGCTAGCTGTGCAAGTATTTTACGATTAAGAAGCAACTGTCTCTTGTACAGATTGTTTATTAATCTACTATAACTACAGGATACTTCGTTCTCGCGAATTGCTGCATTTATACGAGTCACCCATAAACACCGAAAATTTCTTTTGTGCCTATCTCTATCCCGATAGGCCGAAAACAAAGCTTTTATTTTTTGTTGAATCATAGTTCGAGTAAGTCTTGAATGAGCCCCACGAAAGCTTGATGTGAATAAACGAATTTTTGTTCTACGTCTCCGAGCTACATATCCTCGTCTAATTCTGGTCATTGAATAAACGAAACTTTGGTAAATAACTAATTGATTTCCTTTCTTTCAGTTATTCTTTTTCCCTTTTCTAGACTAACAAAACGGATTATTCCAATGTATAAAATAATAATTCCAACGGCTTTTGCTACTCTAACCTTCCCAACCACTATTTTTTCTTTTTTTTCTAAGCATTTCGCCTTGAAATAAGAAATCTTATTGGTACTAGGTATCAAACAAAAATATAGTAAATAAAAATAAGTAGTAAATAGAAATGGATAAATAAATAGTGGGTTCCATCGTTTCTATGGTTATTTCTTAAACGGCGAGGTCCTCTCTATACACCGGAGCTCCTTACTTGATCGAATCAATGCTATTGTTAACTTGTACAGTTTACACTTTTGGGCTCTACCCATGAATTCCCCAGTAGTAGGTCTTTCACAACGAGATCCGTTTTTACAGTAACGGTATTTAATTATGTGGATTAGCTGATTAGCTGACCTTGTTAGTCCGTTCTTGCAAGAGTAGAGGCATCCATTTTCGGTTTTTTAATTTAAATAAGATTTGCCCTGCTTAACAGATAATCATTTGCTACCAATAGGGAATTCTTTCGCATTTTTAATTGAAAATTGAGGTAATTGAATTTGCACCAATAGAAACCATAAATTTGATACACAATAGAAGCATATTCTAGATCTTTTTTTTTCGTTTAAGAGAGTGAAGGGGAGTCTTCCATTCTATCCTATTCATCGGTACTGATCACGGATAGTGGAAAAATTCTTTTTTTTGTCCCAACCCACAATCTGAAATCTGAACGAGTCGCACATACACCCTAGTACATGTCCCTCGGCGCTGAGGGCATCCCCCGAGAGCGGGGGATTTGGTGACATTTCTGATTGGCTGTCTTGTGTTTCTAATAAGTTGTTTAATAGTTGGCATGTTGAATCGTATGCATAATGGGCTGGTTTAGATCGATCCTAACCGGATGATTATGAATTTTTTCTATATTCATATTCTATTTTAATATTTTATTAAAATTAAAAATTAATAAAATTCAAATTAATAGAATATGAAACCTCGGTAAGAAACTAAAATCTCAAATCGCGATTTATGTGAAATTCCTGCTATTTTTTATGCAACTGCTACAAGATCAACAATTCCATGAACTTGGGCTTCTGCTGCTGACATAAAAACATCCCTTTCCATGTCTTCAGATACAACCCATAAGGGTTTGCCTGTTCTTTGTGCATAAACCCTTGTGAGGATTTCGCGCAGTTTCAGTAGTTCTTCCGCTTCCAGGACAAATTCTCCTATTTGTGCTTCATAAAAAGCAGCTATAGGTTGATGGATCATTACCCTGATGATATAAGATAATAATAGAATTGAACAACCGTACAGGCATTGCTTGCGCATTGCATACGGCTCTACAAGAGAATTCACTTTTACCGAAGAAAAATAGAGAGTCTACAAAGCCTCGGTCGGTAAATGATACAATGACCACCCTTTCCTTGGGAGGAATTAATAAAAACAAAATACTATGGTGGTTCCGTTGCTTTATTTCATCGGTGATTTAGCAATCCCAAAGTTTCTTTTTTTTTTTTTATTGAAAAAAAAATGAAAAAAAAACGAATATAATCTTTTTTTTTGTCCTCTTTCATAATTCATAATAATATAAATAGCATTAAGAACCTTCTGGTGTGAAAACAAAAAACAAAAAAAAAAAGTTTGTGACACTGAAATAGGCTCCCGATAAATAAGATAAAATCGGAACTGCCCTTAATATCTCATACTACTCTTTCAATACATAATCTAATGTTAAAACGAAATAAAAAAAAATTTCTTATATTGAATTCGAAATGCCATGCTATTATTACTTAATATTCATATTTCATATGGCGAAGGCATAGCTTTCTTTTTTCTTTGAATTCTTTGAAATAAAATAAAAACTCATTGGCGCCAAGCGTGAGGGAATGCTAGACGTTTGGTAATTTTTCCTCCGACCAGAATAAAAGATCCCATTGAAGCGGCTAATCCCATGCATACTGTTTGTACATCTGGTCGCACAAATTGCATAGTATCATAAATAGCTATTCCGGGTATTACCCATCCGCCAGGAGAGTTGATAAACAAATACAAATCTTTGATCTCACTTTCTGTACTGAGATATACCATAAGACCGATAAGTTGATTCGAGATCTCACTATCAATATCTTGACCTAAAAAAAGTAATCTTTCTCGATAAAGTCGGTTGATTAGGATCAAATTCTATCCCTTAGGAACCGTACATGCACCTTTTAATGCATACGGTTCATCAAAAATTGCGAAAAAAAGAATCAATATGTAGATCCCATTTAACGAATAACGAAGGGGTTTTTCCTCCATTTTTCAAGAAAGTTTCAAGAAAGATGGTTTTTTTACCCGTTTACCTATAAATAATATAAATAAAAAATAAAAAAATAAAAAAAATTCATTAAACTTATCAAACTAACTTCTCATTGATGTATTCTTTCATCGGGATCCAATTCAAATCACGATAACATTCTCTTGTTCCTGAGTGGGCTTCTTTAATTCTTTTAGGTTTGTGCTCTACTCCGAGTAAAGATCTGCCCGATTTGGATTTGCACATATAGGGCAAATGCCCCCAATACCATTTCTTTTTGCTACAACTTCCTTTTTTTCAATTCATTTCACGTCTTCCACAAAATATTTGACGTATTTATCAAATTATTCGATTGATTATGATTTGTAGTTTGAAATTACTCCAATTTATATTTATAAAATATATAAATAGAATATGATACAAATAGTAATCATGGATATAGTACTAATGGGGTTTTTCTAAGCGGAGCCTGGATACTTCATTTTATTGTTCCAAACAAGCTAACCATAAATTATTCTAATTGATAATATTAATCTGAATACCTCCAAAGCATAGATCTAATTGCACTTTATTGCCACTTCACGCTCTAATTTTGGGATGATTTAATCAATCCTTCTTTGGTGAAATAGAGGATATCTCGATCGGGGTAGAGAACGGGGAAATCCCATAATGACCCAATGTCTCTGACAAGTCGCACTATACGTCAATCCAATTTGAACTATCCTCTCCGGGATTTCGAAAAGGGACTTTTGGAACACCAATAGGCATTAAATGAAATAAAAAAAAATGAAGTACTCTATTTCACTTTGATGTGAAAGCGTAACAATGAATTTATTGTCTTTATAATATTATATGAATTTATTGTTTTAATAATATTATATTGGATATTTGCTTTTATTTTATTATTTTTTCTATTTTCTTTATTTTTTTGTTTTATTTTATTTGTTATTTGCGCGGATTCGATAAGTTCATAACATAAAAAAAAAAAGAAGACAAAATGAATAAAGTAAAATTCTTACGAATAGGCTCTTTGAATGATGAACAAATCCGTATGCATTCGCTGGAGTCAACCTCCCATTGCGTATTGGTACTTATCTGGTATAGAATAGATCTGCTTCTCTTTGTTCCTACAAACAGAATTGTGACATTCTGACTAAAATACTAAAAAAAAAAATGGAATCCTTTCTCCGAGATAATCCACTGAAAAAAGGGAGGTCCATAACATAGTTTTTTCCAGTGCAATAAAGTTACATAGTGTCTATCTTTCGTTGATTAAGGGGGTATTCCATGGGTTTGCCTTGGTATCGTGTTCATACCGTCGTATTGAATGATCCCGGTCGTTTGCTGGCTGTCCATATAATGCATACAGCTTTGGTTGCTGGTTGGGCCGGCTCGATGGCTCTCTATGAATTAGCAGTTTTTGATCCTTCTGACCCTGTTCTCGATCCAATGTGGAGACAAGGTATGTTCGTTATACCCTTCATGACTCGTTTAGGAATAACCAATTCATGGGGTGGTTGGAGTATTACAGGAGGAACTATAACGAATCCGGGTATTTGGAGTTATGAAGGTGTGGCTGGGGCGCATATTGTGTTTTCTGGCTTGTGCTTCTTGGCAGCTATCTGGCATTGGGTGTATTGGGATCTAGAAATATTTTGTGATGAACGTACAGGAAAACCTTCTTTAGATTTGCCCAAGATCTTTGGAATTCATTTATTTCTCTCAGGAGTGGCTTGTTTTGGGTTTGGTGCTTTTCATGTAACAGGATTGTATGGTCCTGGAATATGGGTGTCTGATCCTTATGGGCTAACCGGAAAAGTACAATCCGTAAATCCAGCATGGGGTGTGGAAGGTTTTGATCCTTTTGTTCCGGGAGGAATAGCCTCTCATCATATTGCAGCAGGAACATTGGGCATATTAGCGGGCCTATTCCATCTTAGTGTCCGCCCGCCCCAACGTCTATACAAAGGATTACGTATGGGAAATATTGAAACCGTGCTTTCCAGTAGTATCGCTGCTGTCTTTTTTGCAGCTTTTGTTGTTGCTGGAACTATGTGGTATGGTTCAGCAACTACCCCCATTGAATTATTTGGTCCCACTCGTTATCAATGGGATCAAGGATACTTCCAGCAAGAAATATATCGAAGAGTTGGTACTGGGATGTCTGAAAATCAAAGCTTATCCGAAGCTTGGTCTAAAATTCCTGAAAAATTAGCTTTTTATGATTACATCGGAAATAATCCCGCAAAGGGTGGATTGTTCAGAGCAGGCTCAATGGACAACGGGGATGGAATAGCTATTGGGTGGTTAGGACATCCTCTATTTAGAGATAAAGAAGGGCGTGAGCTTTTTGTACGTCGTATGCCTACTTTTTTTGAAACATTTCCGGTTGTTTTAGTAGATGGAGACGGAATTGTTAGAGCCGATGTTCCTTTTCGAAGGGCAGAATCGAAGTATAGTGTTGAACAAGTAGGTGTAACTGTTGAGTTCTATGGTGGTGAACTAAATGGGGTCAGTTATAGCGATCCTGCTACTGTGAAAAAATATGCTAGACGCGCACAATTGGGTGAAATTTTTGAATTAGATCGTGCTACTTTGAAATCCGATGGTGTTTTTCGTAGCAGTCCAAGGGGTTGGTTTACTTTTGGACATGCTTCGTTTGCCTTGCTCTTCTTCTTCGGACACATTTGGCATGGCTCTCGAACCTTGTTCAGAGATGTTTTTGCTGGTATTGATCCAGATTTAGACGCTCAGGTGGAATTTGGAGCATTCCAAAAACTTGGAGATCCAACTACAAAAAGACAAGTAGTTTGATACAACATTAATCTCTGATTTTTCGTCTCTATTTTCTTTTTGTAA